AAGGATACTCAGGATGACAACCACCTAAATTTAACTGGACACATAGTGTATGATGGGGACATGAACCCCGCAGTTTAATCTTAACCTACCAGTCTCCCTAATAAAAATTATCTTCAGCTCTTCAAACTAATGCTTTAAATATAAGCTAAGAGAAATTAATGGACTACTAGTCACCTCTATGACCAAAACACAGAATGCACTTACACCTCATCAAATTTATATAATTATTAAACCTGTAAAACACCACAAACATAATAAAACTATAAAATTAAACATAGTGAACTTTTCATAGCTAACCATTTCTAACCATTCCCTTCGTATAAGCAGATGACCACATAAAACTAATGGCACTACCACACCAAAGAACAAGTATAATCCCCAAAAAAATATGTAAACATAATTTTCAGCCGAATACTTTATTAATCCCACTTCACAAAAAAATTGAATAGTTGTAGGAAATGAACATAAAGTTAATATACTGACAATAACTAGCAGCATTATATCCTTAGATTTTATAGATGACTTTAATAATAACCAATTACGTCTATTAGACGAGTCATATAAATACCATAACAAACCAAAAACTATACCAGCCCTTAAGCCATGCCCTAAACAATATAAAAATGAATTATTTATAACTCACACATCACTTATAAATAAACCAATAAATGGCACCACAATATGTGACAAACTTAAAAACGCTAACCAACGCTTACCATCCAACTCATTACAAGACACAATCAAGAAACAGACAGAAGTTAAAAAACATAAAAACAAATATTTAATCAAGCTCGAATCAAATATAAAATATGAACACCGATACACCCCTAATAATCCTAACTTCATTATATAACCACTTAAATATATTGAAACTATACTAGTCGCTTCTGCATGAACTATAGGCAATCAAGTATGAAATGGTACCAACGGCACCTTAGTAAAAAATATAAATGATAACACTAACAACATTCATCACCTAGATTTTTCAGAGTGTCAATCATAAAAAAATCATGATTTTTTTATGATTGACAGATATATCAACATCAACACTAATGGCAACCTTGTTACTAATAAATAACAAGAAAAATATCACCCAGCCAAGAATCGTTCAGAGTAAGGAGAACTACTAAATATTAAATATAATAAAGGAAGCATTGACAACTCATAAAATACTCAAAACAGTATCGAGTGACTAACACAAAAGCATAATATACTAAATATTAACCTAACCAACAAAAATGCTCGTACCCTAGTGCACCCCAACTTATCAACAAAGCAACAATTACTATATACACCTAATAATACTACTAAAAGTACTAAATAAAATGCAATAGAATCAAACTTAAAATAATCACAAACTACTATTATACTGTCCCTGAAAATAAGTAAACCACCACTACATAACAATAATATAAAAAGCAACATTATTAAACTTATTAAAAAGAAATTAATTCTATAGTACTTGAACATTCTCACACCCGAGTCAATATTACTAAGCCAACAATTACTTCAACAGTTGAAAGAATTATTAATACAATAAATATCATATGACTATCTTGAATACCACTAATTAAACAAAACAACAAGACTAAAACATTAAATTTCTCCAAGATAATTAAACAATTCAAAAATCGACTTATAGACAAAAAAAATCTTAATAAAATAGACAAAAACAAAATTAAAAAAATAGTTACCACTTAACAAACACGAATTTCATGACCAGGTACCCAAAATAACTTAAATATAAACATAGAAGCTACCATTAATAAACTAAAAACTTGACACACAAACAAGTAAGGATACTCAGGATGACAACCACCTAAATATACTAAGGAGCTATACATACTAACAATCAACCAAAATATTAACTGTCGACTAACAAAATACCTGCTAGAATTTTTAAAAGTAGGAACCCACAAAAAGAATAAAAAAGAGACAATTAACGCTAACCCTCCCATCTTAGAATTAATACAACGCAATATTGCATAAAAAGTTAAAAAATACCACTCAGGCTTTATAGATAAAGGAGTTTTCATTGGGTCGGCCTCCAAATATGCCTCAATATCAACTAATGCATCAGGTCTACTAAATAGTATAATAAATATAGCAAATACAAAAATAGTAAAGCACATAAAATCCTTTATACTAAAGTAAGAATGAAAATAAACTAAGTCAGAAAATGAAGAATTAGAAAAAAGAGGATTTTTACTACCACTCTTATGCAAATAAAACAAATGTAATATCATAAGCCCCAAAATTACAAAGCCTAAACATATATGAACAGATAAAATTCGAATTAGAGTAGTACCACTTATTGAAAAACCACCCACAATATACTTATAAATAGTAGGACCAAAAATAGGTAAACTTTTAGCTATTGAAGTAAGCACCGTAGCAGCTCAATAAGACATTTGGTGCCATGGTAAAATATAACCAGTAAATGCCTCACCCATCAATAATAAGTACAGTATAAACCCAACTTTTCAAACACCCTTCTTAGAATAACTAGAATAATATAGTGCACGACCCATATGGATAAAAAATAAAAAAAATAAAATTTTTACACCCCAAATATGTCAATAACGAATACACCACGTATAAAATAAATCATTAGACAAATTCATTACCAAAGAAAACCTCAAAGTTGTATCAGCTACGTATAAAAAAGGTAATATAACACCAGTTAAAATTTGTATAACCATAAATATAGAAATCATAAAACCACTACACCAATAATAATTTAAAGAATAATTTGTAGGAAGATCTATCAATTTACGCCGAATAATACTTATCATTACTTTACTGATACAAAATAAATTAGTAATCAACAAAACCACAATCTGTCAGTTTGAATAACCTATCAGTAATTAACAAGCATACACAAAAGTATACACAAATAATCATACATAATCAACAAAATGTCAATATCAAACAATTATAGATCTACGATAATAACCAAAAATATCAAGACCAATAACTAATGCTGTTACTAATTCAATAACACCCAACAGCACATGACTAAAATGTAAACCAACCGTACAAAAACAGCTAGCATGGAAGGTAGTATCATATATTCTAACAATTATTTCTTCAAATTCAAACAACTGTAAAAGAACAAACGAAGACCCCAATATAATAGTCAAAACCAAATTTATCCAACTCCACTTTCACCATATTAAATGATGGTAAGAAGTAGCCACTAACCTAGAACCTAATAATATAAAACAACCTAAAAAGGGTAATTCTAGTGGACTAGACAATTCACCATAGTATCCTATATCAAAGTACAAACAACAAAACAATAATCTGCCAAACACAATAATTTCACTAAGCAAAAACAACCAAAATCCAGATACATGACTAAATTTAAATATACCCATCTCAACCGTGTACAAAATTATAGTAATTAACACACACATTAATACAATTAATAATGCATTCATCCTTCACATAAATAAACCAAATAGTACAAAACCAGCAAACGACGCACTAAATATAGGTAAAATAGACATATTTATATTGTCTAAACAAATAGATCCCCACTTTGGAAAAGTAGAATATTAAAACTTATACTAACAATATACATACCTCTGAAGTATCCAACTAATTATACTTCAGAGGTAATGAATCAATAACAAAATCTCTTCTTATTTATATACTATACAATAACAAAATCTCTTCTTATTTATATACTATACAATAACAAAATCTCTTCTTATTTATATACTATACAATAACAAAATCTCTTCTTATTTATATACTATACAATAACAAAATCTCTTCTTATTTATATACTATACAATAACAAAATCTCTTCTTATTTATATACTATACAATAACAAAATCTCTTCTTATTTATATACTATACAATAACACATTAAAAATAAAAATATTCTAATCATAATTATATTTAAATTTTTTGATGTGTAAATACTTAACCTTCTAACACAATTCTTTTTGAAAAGATTTAAAGAAAATTTATCCCAACGATAAAAAAAAGTTGAACAAATATTAATACAATTAGCAAATGTATAATAGAAAGACTCTACTATAGAATCTGATCCAAACAAACTACTTCTCCAATTAACTAATATATTACTTTTATACATAACATATGCTGTAAAACAAGATATAATCTGAAACATAATCAAGCTAGTACTTACAACTATACCATTAGAAGCAACTTCATCTAATATAAAAGATAATAAAAATTTTATAAATAATCAAAAATATATAATTAACCCGCTTTTAAAACAATACATTACACCAACTACTCTCCTAGATAAAGTTTTTAATAATATAGAACAAAATCGAAAAGAATAAAAATAAGAGATAAATACACACATCAATATAACTATTGATAAAATTACTTTATTTACATTCATGATATTAGTTAATAACAAATGCTTTGTAAAAAATACCCCAATAAATGGGGCACCAGATAAACCTAATATAATAGAGAATAAACTAAAAATACCCCAATTGCCATATAAGTAACATTTATAAACACATTTACTAGACTGGGACCCTCTAGAACCTCTCATTACATCACCAACTAACATAAATAACATACACTTTGATACACCATGGCTAATTAATTGAAATAGTGATAAAATAGTATCTCCAAATATTAAATATAATACACATCATGATACATTATTACAAGTTGATAGAGCCACTATCTTCTTTAAATCTATAAAGAAAAAACAACTTACACCAGAAATAAATATAGTTAATAACAAAAGTAATCTAAGTAACAAAATGTTATCAAAGTAAAGTAAAAAATCATAACGCATAGAAAACCAAACCCCGGCAGCTACTAAAGTAGACGAATGCACCAAAGATCTAATTGGAGTTGGCGCACGCATTGCTTCTAATAACCAACTAATAAATGGGAATCTAGCTCTCTTTGTCAATATAATAAATAAAAATATTAATATCAATGGAATATGTATATTAATCAAAAATCCCCTGCTAATCATAATTAACATAAATAGACTAACATCCCCAAAACGAGATGATACTAGAGTTATAATAGAAGAACGCAAAGATAAGTAACTTCTATAAAATAAAATTAAAAAGAATCTCACCACACCTAGATATTCTCAAAAGATTAACGTAGACAAAAAATCACCTGTTAATATTAATGACGACATAACTCCTACAAATATACAAATAATCTTATTTAAATCGATATAGATTTTGTCTCCATCAAAATAATGCTTAGAATAGCTTAAAACATAAGTAAAACATATCAATAACATTAAAATAGCAAATATGGAGACAAAATCTATATTAGCTCCCAATTTAAAATATTTACCGCTAAACGATAAAAACATAACGTTAACCTCATATCTAATCACATAAAATAAAATCATTGATACACAAATAACTCTAACTAACATAAATAATAAACCAACACTCATTTAAACATACGACAAAACTGTTGTCTACTCTATGGCCGTAACATAGGATATACTTTATATGTTGTATAGCTAGGGTAAACCCATAATTAACGCTTAAAGCTAACTCATATAATTCTGACATAGCTATACTTAAAATACAAGAAGACATATGAGTCATAAAATGATCCTAATTCAGTCCCATAAATATCTGGCATTCTTGTTTAATCACTTAGCTAATATTGTTTTATAAAAACAATTAATTTGATTTCAAATCAAATTTTATTTTATTAGCATACAACTTTATTAAGCACAATTTTATTTTATTAGCATACAACTTTATTAAGCACAATTTTATTTTATTTTTGTAAAACAACTTACAATTATTCATTAATAAAAACAAATCTCTTAAAAGTGCCTTACTAAACCATTAACTTAAATATGTTATTTACCTATATTTATATTTGTTTATATAATATAATAATATTAATTTCCTGATTAGCAATTTTACTTTAAAGAGATTTACAATCTCTCACATTAAATATATGTTAAATCAGAGCTATCGATAATAATTAAACTTTATGCTCATTACAACTCTTAATAAAGCAAAGCCAAATAGTAAAGTTAAACACATGATTATATAAAAATTACCTTCAAATAAAGTACATAAATATTTTCTAAATTCTACAAATAATGAACTATATAATAAAATTGACCCAAATACAAAAAATATAAACATACACAAAACAATAAAAACTTCTTTTACTCTAATATAAATGTTAAATCTATTATTCGGCCTATGAACAGATACAAATACAAATAATATATAAACTCCTCCTATGTATATTAAGCAAAATATTAATGAATATCAACTAAACCCAAAAATATAATAGCAAATTAAACCCCTAATTAAAGAGTTAATAACTAAAAAACCACAATAATAAACAGGGTGTCTAATTAATGAAAACAAAATTAAAATAAAAAAATATAGACCCAATAATACCGAAATACATCCCATAAACTTTGTTTAATCAATAACTGATTCTCATCGGCACGAAAAGCCAATATAATAATACTATACTAAAACAAAACTAATTATCCACTACCTCAACAACTATTGGCATTATTCCATGATTTACACCACATAACTCTGCACAATATCCTATATAAGTACCATATAACTCTGGACAAAAAAATAAATTATTCAACCGACCAGGTATGGCATCCATCTTTAAGTTTAGTGAAGGTATATGAAAAGAATGAATTACATCTGCAGATGTAACTATAAAATGATAAGGAAGGCCACGAATTAACCGTAGGGGCTTATCCACTATAAATTTATCACATTGAACAAAAGATTCAAAAGAACCCTGACTAGTATCATATTCCCAATACCACTGATGCCCTACTATCTTTATAGTTTCACTACTAAATGAATCTAAATCATTAGTTATAAATTTAACTTTCAAAATACACAAAGTAAGAACAACTATAGTAGGAATTCTAGTTCACACAAGCTCTACTATCTGTTTTTCGGAATCATACATTATTCTACCACCTTTCTTCATTCTTCAAAAAACCATCAAATAAACAAAACAAACAATAAATACACATACTGCAAATATATAGCAAACTATATCATAATATAATAAAAATAATTTCATTTCAACCACACAACAAATTATTTATGGTAATTAACTTCAAATTCATTTAAAGTTACCTTGTTACGACTTACCTCAACAACTATCGAGGGTGACGGGCGGTGTGTACCCAAGCTAAACCTATTTCACACAAACAAAATAAATTTGCATTACTCTTAAGTCCTAAATAATAAACTTTTACAAATCTAACATTATCACTGTAACGCATAAAAACTTATACAAGCAGCACATAGACTTGGCTTAAATATTTATTATACACAAATTCAGCCACTAAAGCAATAATATTAAACCAGATATACACCAACATAATATAAGTAAATTAGTAGGCGGATCATCCTTTACTATACACATTCCCCTAAAAGGATTCGCTTGCTGCCAAACTATTTTAGTTATAAAACTAAAACAAACTATAATATTATATTAATGGGGTATCTAATCCCTGTCATAAATAATATTGTTTACTATATAAGAATAAAATATAAAATCAAAAAAATTTCACCTAGCTTCAATATAAATACATAATATTAGTCTATGAAGAAGCAAAGAAAACAGATTAACCGCGGATGCTGGCACTGTGTCCTATCCCCTTTAAATTTTAACTTCTTAAAAAACACCTATTCCAATAAAAAATTAACTGCTAATAACATATAATAAAGTATAAACTACAATAACAAAAAATACTTTTATGCAGCTAAGGTAAAACCACTTCCTATCGCCATAATTAAACGAATTAAAGCATGGGGCTACCATAGCCCTCATTAGTTTTTGCAAAACTAAGACCAACTGGCTTCATACTTAATAAAAAGATTTATGGTCCTTTCGTACTAATAAATCACTACAATAGATAAGAACCGACCTGGCTCACGCCGGTCTTAACTCAACTCATGGAGGTAACAAAGGTCGAACAGACCCAAATTATAAACTACTGCGTTTACATTTTTACCTAAGTCAACATCGAGGTGGCAATCAATTAATTCGATATGATCTCTTATTAATTATTACACTGTTATCCCCGGGGTAACTTAACCCAATAAACCATTAAGGGTCAAAATACTAATGAAACATTAATACCTGCCCCAGGCAAAAATAAAAGATCCCGGGGTCTTTCCGTCTAATTAAATTTTGAGGTCTCTGTGCCCTCAATAATAAATTCAACTATATATGTAATATTTATATTCATCCCGTTAAACCATTCAAACAAGCCTTCAATTATAAGGCAATTAATTATGCTACCTTCGCACAGTCAATATACTGCGGCCATTTACTATAAGCATGGGGCAGGTATTACCAAATAAACTTAAATTTGGAAATGTTTTTAATAAACAGACGGACAAAACTTGAGAAATAATACATCATAATAATATTACTAATTTAATAATAATTTAACACCAACTATTCCATAGATTATTATTAGATTTAACCACACAACAAGTCAACAAATATTACAACAAACTTATTAAAATAAGGTATTTTTAACCCTATTATAAAAATTAATAGTGTAATGATATAAACTTATTTAAGATATCATAACCTTAAATATTCAAAGAAGAAATTAATAATCAAACAGATATAAACTTCAACGATTAACTTTTCACAACATACCTATAATCTAAAAAAATTAACTTAAATTTCATATATTCTAAACAATTACAGGAAAGATCTGAAATTTTCGGTTTAAACTATACAATTTACACTCTATTAAGCATGATGCAAAAGGCAGTTAAACCAAAAATATTATATTAACAATTAATAAATTATACTGGTTATTAACAAATACATATTATCTTAGGACTACAAAACCTAAATTTTAAATAAACTAAATAACCATAACAAAACTTGGAGTCTCATTATAATTCCAAACATTTATACTATAAGTAAAAAAATTATTATGACATGCAACTGGGCTCATACGTACTAAACTGCATATATATGAAGAAGAACCATAAAATCCCACTATCTTATTATTATTTACTAACGATTCTCACAAAATAAATATAAAAAAACAAGCACTAAATGCTGTCATAAATGAACCAACAGTACAAACTAAATTAACCCATCTATAATCAACCTCATAAATACACACACGACGCGGTAAACCGCACAATCCAAAATAATGCATAGGAAAAAAACATAATTTAAATCCTATATTAGATATAATACACTGACACTGTAATAAAATCTTATTTAATGCAACACCAGTTACTAAAGGTCACCATCAAATAAACATTATAATTACACTTATATATGATCCTAAAGACATGACATAATGAAAATGAGCAACCACAAATCAAGTATCATGTAAAACTTTATCCAAAACACAAGCTGATAAAATAATACCAGTCACACCACCAAATCTAAACAACACAATAAATGATACTATTCACCATATCACCGGATCACTCTTTTTAGCCATAGAGTTTAAAAGCATATATAACCACGTAAATACCTTAATACCAGTAGGTATTCCTATAATCATAGTCACAGACCTAAAAAATACAGCCGTCTTAACATCCAAACCAACAGTAAACATATGATGAGCCCACACACTACAACCTAAGCACACTATAGAAAACATAGCAAATAATAAACCATAAAACCCAAAAGCATCAGGAATTAAACTCAATCTTAAACATATATGACCTATAATACCAAAACCCGGTAATATTAAAACATAAACCTCATTAGACCCCAAAAAAAACATATGTTGAAATAAAACAGGATCACCCCCACCTAATGGATCAAAAAAAGCAGAACTAAATTTTCGGTCAAACAACAACATCGTTATAGCAGCAGCTAAAACAGGAAGTCTAAAAAGCAAAAGCAATGAAGTAAAAAGATAAGACCATAAAATAATAGATGTTCGTCTATATAACCTATCACAAAATATAGTGTATAATGTACAAATAAAATTTATAGAACTAAAAATTCTAGATACACCAGCTAAATGTAAAGAAAACATAAGAAAATCAACACCCTTTCTACTCATAAATAAAGACGAAGATAAAGGTGGATAAAAAGTTCATCCAACTCCAGCACCCAACCACATACTAATAATCAAAAAAGTCAACGATGGAATCAACAATCATGCACTCAAAGCATTCAAACGAGGTAAATTTAAATCAGACAAACCACCTAATATTGGTAATAAATAATTACCAAACCCCCCGATTAATATAGGCATTAAGAAGAAAAAAATCATTATTATACCATGATTAGTAACTAAAAATTTATAACAATCTAACGGAATAACTTTATAATATGGCTCTAAAAATTTTATCCGAATCATTAAACTAAAACTTAAACCAACAAAACCAGATCAAATACCTAATAATGTATAAATTATACCTATACGCTTATGGTCTAATGTAAAAATCCAACAATATATATTAGAAATACTCATAATCATAAGATGATAACACATAATCTCTAAATATTTTGAAAATATTCAGTCTAAATAACTTAATCTTATCAATTATTAGAAGAAAGTTAGATATAAACTAACAAAAAATTATTAGCAGTAATTTTACAAGTTTCTTCAATACTAATAACCCCAACGAACATAACCCAAAAATAACTCTAATAAAAAACCAACTACTAATATACTTATAAAAAAAAAATAATAATAAAATTTATTATATAATAAACCTTGCTCAGGCATATTCAATAATAAAGATATTTCCAAATCAAATATAACAAAAAATACTAATAAAGAAAAATAAGTAAAACTAAAACATTTAAATCTTAAAGAACTAGGCCTAAACCCACATTCATAAGGACTAGCTCACAAAATATTAACTTTATTATTCTGATTAAATAAACTTCTAGTAAAAAAGTAAATAACCAAAGACAAACAAAAGAATATAAGCAATCTATATAATAACACAACCATAGACCTGCAGTGCATAACACATTAATAGGGTAAGAACCTAACTCTTAAACTTAGATATACAGATACCAACGAAACAAATAATTTACAATTTACTATATCAAAGTAACCTGCTAAAGCAGCCCTATTGGCCAAACTTCTCTTACAGAGACCAATGACTCCCAAAGTCACAATTCTTATTAAACTAAAGTTAGTAAACAAATAACAATATAACGACTACAGAAAAATTTTCTTTTTGAAGTTAACAGCATCATGATTTATAATATAATCTATGTAGACAAAATACTATTTTACAATAAAAAAAAACCTAATAATCAATAATGGCAAAGCAATAGACCAAAAAAAATTTACAAAACAATCATAACGTATTCGAGGTAATGTAGCACGAGCTCACATAAAAAACAATAAATGAAAAAATAATAAAACAAACCCTAAAATTCCACCACCAACCATAACTAACGAACCTAATCAAGAAAATATAAAAATAACTATATACTCACACGCAAACAAACAAGTGAAAAAGATACCACTATACTCAGTATTAAACCCACTAACTAATTCACTTTCAGACTCAGAATAATCAAATGGAGTACGATTAGTTTCACATAAAATACAAATCAAGAACAGTATATATAATAAAGGAAACAACATAAAAGATACAATATTAGAATAATAACAAGCACACAAACAATATCTACCATAACATAATGCACAAAATATTACTATACACATAAAACAAGCTTCAAACCTAACAGAACTAAAAGCAGAACGCATAGCACCAAAAAACGAGTAACTACTATAACTCCCCCAACCACTAAACAATAAAGCATAACTGGCACCACTAGTAATAACCAAAAATCAAATCAATGAGAATCTAGAATAACTTAATCTATAATATCTACCAAAAATTAGACAATAATATATTACCAATAATATTAACAAAAATACCCCACACAATGCTATAAATCTACGACTCTGAAAATAATAGTACTTACTCTTAAAAACTAACTTCATCAAATCAGAAAATCTTGATAATATACCCATAAAACCAACCTTTTTAGGACCCTTAAACGATATCTGACAGTACCCCAAAATCTTACGCTCACTCAAAATAAAAAAAGCTATAACTAACAAACTTAACAATAACCCCAATAAACCAGAAACAAAACCAAAAATCATATTAACAACTTGGTTAACACCACCTATAGTGAGACAAACTATAATTCTTATTAAACTAAAGTTGTAAACACAACAAAGAAGCACAACACTTACCCTTAAGACGCAAACTTAAAATTCTTATATTAAACTACTTCATTAGTAAAGCTCAAACTTGAGTTCCTATGTGTGTAAAACAAATATTTTAAATAAACTACATTACAAACATATACATTTAACCAACCCAAAATTTAACCAACCCAAAATTTAAAAACCCCAGAATAAAAATAATCACTACACAACTTATATAAAAAAAACTGTTCAGAAAATCTATATAACCTCCATACAACTAAAACATATATAGATGAATAAAATATAGCAATACAAACACCTAACTTATAAAATAAAGGAAGTGACAAAGGAGTAACCAAAAGCAAAAAACAATATAACCAAAAATTAATTAAATATCCACCAACATCACATATCAAGTAAAAATAGTAGACACACCATATAGACCAAAATAAATAATAACCATATATATACATACATATATTAATATCAGAACAAAAACACGCAATCAATAACGTAGAAACAGAAGAAAGTGACATATGACATCAAATAAACTTTCAGCCGTTACTAAATATTCAAAAAAGAAAAGAACACCACAAAATAGTCAACGAACAATCAAAAAAAATAAGATATAACCTAACTTTCTGAAATATAAAAGAAAAAAACAAAATAGGAAACTTCAAAACAACACTCAGAAGAAAAATAAAAAATCAATTACTACTACTAAAAACTCGATAAACCCACAAACTAAATGGAAATAAACCAAACTTCATTACAAAACCAAAAAATACAAAATAATATAAATCAACTAATAATATACCAGTCACAATAAATACTGAAGATAAACCTGAGATTACCAAATAAGTCAACAAAGATTTATAAAATCCACTAACATTACTGTCACTTACACAAAAATATCTCGGAATTATAGATAAACCGCACAACTCCAAAAATACTCAAAACCTAACCAATCTATCAACAATTCTACAAAATATACAAAATAATACAGAAAAAAAAAAAGAAAAAAAAATCAAATCAATATATAAACGACTATTATGTACAACCATAATATCTACTAATGATCTATAGAGAAAGATAATATTCTAGTAACTATGTATCAATGTACTATAGCAACAAACACTTCATAGAAAAATAGAATAAATATTACTGATATTAACAATACATTATTGAAACATAATTTACATATAGCTACTGTGCCAACACATCCCAATCTTATATTTATAAAAGGACGTAGAATCAAAACTATGGGACGTATAACAAATCTTATTGTCTCTGCCAAACATACTAGCGGACATATATAAATAGGAGTGCCCACTGGTATGAATCCACTAAAAAATGTATTAAATTTTCTAAATAAACGACGAGAAAATAGAGAGATAAACATACTAAAAACAAATATTATTAAAAATATATAAAATAAATATGGTCTATAACAATAAGGTATTCGATAACTAATAAATAACAATAATACACTAACTAATATTAATAAATAGTAGTAAGAAAATGTAAAAATTAGATTCTTATAAATAATAGAACATAGAGAATTAAATTTTCTAAAAACATTAAACAT